GGTAAAAAAATTGCGAAATTTTTTTCTAGAATGCCCAATATCTGTTTTACATCTTCTAGGCGAAAATGCTCAATTTTCATAAGATCTTCTTGACTCTTATTCATAAGGTCCAATAATGTATATATATTGGACCTTATGAGGCAATTATAAACTCTGGGAGACAATTCGAATTGATCAATAAAAATAGATTTCAATGCTATTTTGTTTTTTCCGACTTTATCTAATTTATTGTGAAAAGTAAAGGGGGATAAAGGAACCATATGTTGGTTGTCCTCTAAAAGTAAGTTTTCTTCTTCCTTATATAAAAAGGGAATAAATAAATCAATCAAATTCCGGGAGGCTTCATGAAGTGCTTCTTTCGGAGTTAAACTGCCATTTGTCCATATTTCGAGAAAGAGTATCTCTTGTTTTTCATTCCCATTTCCATAGGAATGAATACTATGATTCACGTTTCGAACAGGCATGAATACAGCATCTACAGGATAACTTCCATCTTGAAAGTTATGTGGCATCTTTATAAGATATCCGCGATTTCTTTCAATTTCTAATCCAATACGTAAATTTATTGGTTCTGTCAAGCTAGCTATATGTTGTGTATTGTCGACAATTTCTACATAAGGTGGTAAGATGATATCTCGAGCAGTTACATATCCAGGACCTCTAACACAAATAGACGCGTCACAAGTTCCATATAGATTACTTCTCAATACAATTTCTTTCAAATTCATTATAATTTCGTGGGCCGATTCTTGAATACCCGTTATAGTAGAATATTCGTGGGAGACGTTCTCAGATTTTACACGTGTGATACATGTTCCTTCTATTTCTCCAAGCAAAGCTCTTCGCATCGCAATGCCTATTGTGTCGGCTTGTCCTTTCATAAGTGGAGACAGAATAAATCGACCATAATAAAGGCGTTTACTGTCTGTTCTTGATTCAACACACTTCCACTGTAGTGTCCGAGTAGATACTGTTACTTTCTCTCGAACCATAGTAATAATATTTTTTTGATTGAATTATTTATTTCTCTTGTTTCTCTTGAAATTTCTTCACTGTTTATTTCTATACACGTCTTTTTTTCGGAGGTCTACAGCCATTATGTGGCATAGGGGTTACATCCCGTACAAAAGTTAATAGTATACCACTTCTACGAATAGCTCGTAATGCGGCGTCTCTTCCGAGACCGGGACCTTTTATCATGACTTCTGCTCGTTGCATACCTTGATCTACTACTGTACGAATAGCAACTGATGCTGCAGTTTGAGCGGCAAAGGGTGTCCCTCTTCTTGTACCCTTGAATCCACAAGTACCGGCCGAGGACCAGGAAACCACCCGACCTCGTACATCTGTAACTGTAACAATGGTATTATTGAAACTTGCTTGAACATGAATAACTCCCTTTGGTATTTTACGTGCACTTTTACGTGCACCAATACGTACATTTCTACGTAAACCAGTTCTCGGTATACCTTTTGCCATATTGTATCATCTCATAAATATGAGTCAGAAATATATGGATATATCCATTTCATGTCAAAACAGATTCTTTATTTGTATTTGTACGCTGAGCTCTTTAGTGAGTCTGATTATCCCTTTATCCTTGTCTTTGTTTATGTCTCGGATTGGCACAAATTACTCTAATGCGACCCCGTCTACGGATTAGTCGACATTTTTCACAAATTTTACGAACGGAAGCTCTTATTTTCATATTTGTCATTCCTTATCTTAATTCTGAATCTACTTCTCGATAGAAAATAGGTTTCTTGGAATTTTTTATCTTGAATCGTATTGAATAAAAATAACCTAATCCTTCAAATCTTTGTTTCGGAGTCGATAAATTATACGTCCTCTGGTTGAATCATAACGACTTACTTCAATTTTGACTTTATCTCCGGGAAGTATCCGTATAAAACTACGCCGGATCTTTCCCGAAACATAACCTAGAATCAGATCCTCATTATCTAAACGAACCCGGAACATGCCATTGGGAAGCGATTCAGTAATTAAACCTTCATGAATCCATTTTTGTTCTTTCATTCCAGGTAAAGCCCCCTTGAGGTATCAACTAATGGAGGAGAAACGATATTAGACAACTCACCCCCTTATCTTTTTTTTTTTTACAAATAGGAAGAGGTTTCGGATTTCATTTGGATATTAAATGGATTACCATATATAACATAAAATTTCTCCGCCGATTCCTTCTAGTCGAGCCTCCCGATCTGTCATTATACCTCGAGAAGTAGAAAGAATTACAATCCCTATCCCACCTAAAATTCTAGGAATTCGTTGAGAGTTAGAATAAATTCGTAGACCGGGTCGGCTGATCCGTTTTAAATTTAACAAATTCCTATAGGGTCTTTTCCTATTCCTGCTATGTCGCAGGGTTAAAACTAAAAAATTTTGGTTTTTTTCTCGATGTTTTCTGACGTTTTCGATAAAACCTTCTCGGAAAAGTATTTTAACAATATTTTCGGTAATATTAGTAGATGCTATGCGAACAACTCTTTTTCTATCCATATCAGCATTTCGTATAGAGGTTATTATCTCAGCAATAGTGTCTCTACCCATGATGAACTCAAACTTTTGGTGTCTCAAAATTGGATATAATTAACATGTTTTTTTATTGGTTTATGAATATAAAAAATTTAAGGTATATACGCGAAACACAAGCTACGAATTAATCTAGTTCTTAAACTATTTCTTTTCAAATACCCCAAAAATATCAGATCTCTTTTTATTTTATAATACTTCTATAATACTTCGGGAGCTAATGAAACTATTTTAGTAAAATTTAATTGTCTCAATTCGCGGGGGATTGCCCCAAAAATGCGAGTTCCTTTTGGGTTTCCTTCTTGATCAATTACAACTGCAGCATTGTCATCATATCGTATTATCATACCGCTGTCACGTTTAAGTTCTTTACAGGTACGAACAATTACAGCTCTGACTACTTCTGATTTTTCTAGGGGCATATTTGGTACTGCTTCTTTGATCACAGCAACAATAACGTCACCAATATGAGCATATCGGCGATTACTAGCTCCTATGATTCGAATACACATCAATTTTCGAGCCCCGCTGTTATCCGCTACATTTAAATAGGTCTGAGGTTGAATCATATAAATTTTTGAGTCTATTCTTCCAATGCAAAGGATGAAAAAAAATAAAAGAAATATTGTTTGTCTAAGTCTAAAAAAAGAAACCTGCGATTTTGTTTCATCCCCAAGACTCATTTATGTCGGTTCTATATTTTTATCCCGAAATAATAAATTGAGTTCGTATAGGCATTTTGGATGCTGCTATTAAAATAGCCCTTTTAGCTATATTTTCGGTTACTCCACCCATTTCATATAGTATTCGCCCCGGTTTAACAACAGCTACCCAATATTCAGGGGATCCTTTCCCTGAGCCCATACGTGTTTCAGCAGGTCTTACTGTAACTGGTTTATCTGGAAAGAGCCGGACCCATATTTTTCCACCACGGCGTGCATTTCGTGTCATTGCTCGGCGACCTGCTTCGATTTGTCTCGATGTGATCCAAGCGGGTTCAAGTGCTTGAAGAGCATATTTACCGAAACAAATATGATTACCTCGATAAGATATTCCCTTCATTCTTCCTCTATGTTGTTTACGGAATTTAGTTCTTTTGGGGTTATAGTTGATGGTTGTTTCGGAATTTAATCTCTACTACAGAGCTGGACGTGAGAGTTTCTTCTCATCCAGCTCCTCGCGAATAAAAGGATTCAAAATTGAATTTCAATTAATTTGAATAGCTATTAGAACATTTTTAGAAAAGATTTTATTTTTTTCTAACGTCCTAATAAATCTTTATTGTCTTTTGTCCTTTATCCGAGTTTACCAATTCAAAAAAAGAAAGTTTTCGCGGGCGAATATTGACTCTTGCAATCTCTATTTCAGTCCTAGCACTTGTTCGTCACTTTTCCGAATAGATGAATTAATTTCCGGTTCATTTCGCCATCCTAACTAGTGAATTATTAAGATTCATTTGTTTAATAAAATCTTTTGCATTCACAGGTTCCTTCGTTTCCACCACTTCGTACTAAATGATTAGGTCAGAATTCTACAACGGAGCTCATAATCCAATTTATTCTTGAGTCAACCTTCTTAGTCTTTATTGACTCGAAGCTCTTGAGTTTTTTCTTCTCTTATATCAGAAATTCCTTGAAAATTTCATTATGTATGAATCAATTAGTATTGATGCTTTATTACATTGTCTTTTATGAGATAACCCACAGACCTTCCATATTAGAATTCTATATCATTGATATTCTTTTTCTCTCTTTCTCTCATCCTTCCATTTATCCACACCTTTCTTCTGTAATTTTGCTTTAAAAAAGTTTAATTATTTCAGTTGCTACAAAGATATGACTTATTTAACATATCTTGACTGGTTCTTTAGATCCAGATAATATGAAGTGATGAATTGGTTTTCATACTATCGGGTCGGTCTTTTGTAACCCTAACCCTAAAAAAAAACCAACGAGTCACACACTAAGCATAGCAATTATATCAAAAGGTCAATTGAATTTTTATTTAACCCTATAGAATTAAGAATTAGTTTGATTGGTAGGAAAAAGAATGAACGAGTTTCTCCCTTTTTCCTTCTATCAATAGATAGAAGGAAAAAACAATGAAAGTTTTCTTATTCCTCTTCCTTGTCTATAAAAATCCAAATTTTGATGCCCAAAACCCCATAGATAGTCCGAACTGTATAGGAACAATAATTTATTTTAGCTCGAATGGTTTGTAGGGGAACCCTGCCCTCTCTGATCCATTCGACACGGGCAATTTCTTTTCCGTCGATACGCCCTGCAATTTGTACTTGAATTCCTTTTGTATCCGCTTGTTCAGTTAATTCAATAGCCTTTTTCATTGCTTTTCGAAATGAAACTCTATTTTTTAATTGTCCGGCTATAAATTCTGCAAGAATATTAGGGTTCCCGTAAGGTTTTGCAATTCTTGTGATAGCAATGTTAAGT